GATAATTCAGATTAATATTTAGGGATAAATCTTACCTCTCTTTTTATTCCCTAAAACAAATTGAAATGATTGAAGTTTTTCTATTTGGAATCGTCTTAGGTCTAATTCCTATTACTTTAACAGGATTATTTGTAACTGCATATTTACAATACAGGCGCGGTGATCAGTTGGACCTTTGATTGAGTAACATTTCTTTTTTTGATTGACCTCCTACAAGGAGGAGGTCAAATTTAAGTTGCAATTAGACTTTGTTTTGTTAAGTTATTTCATTGTAATTCGACATAACATAAACGAAATCACGCTCTGTAGGATTTGAACCTACGACATCGGGTTTTGGAGACCCGCGTTCTACCGAACTGAACTAAGAGCGCTTTCTTATATCGTATAACAGTAGATACGATTGTAAAGTTAAAGAAAAGTATTTTTTTACCCCCGAGGGGTCTTGTGTACATGTACATATAGTATGTACAAACGAAAGATTATGTCCAAAATTTCCCGATCTTACTCAATGAATCCCTCGTAACTGTCCATAGGAGAAAGAATAGGTAGGGATGACAGGATTTGAACCTGTGACATTTTGTACCCAAAACAAACGCGCTACCAAGCTGCGCTACATCCCTTTTAAAAATTGTTGTACAGTGTCATTGTATAAAATATATGTTTTGTTTTCCACATCCTTCTTTTTTGCTCTACCTATCTATATAGGTAGAGAATGTTATAGGTAGAGAATGTTCTTGTCATTTTTTTAGGGAGCGGCAAAATTGAATATGCTGGGTCATTGTACATATGCATTTTAGTTAGTAATTCCTAATTCTAATTTTATTTCAAGCAAAAACAAATGATCTTGAACTAAAATATCGGGTTATCTATGATCTATGTATTAGAATATCGAACTAGGACTATATATGTATTACAATATACAATACAAATAAAGAATTAAAATAAATAAGAAAAAAATAGAAAATAAAAGAAGAAGGAGGATTTTCAATGCGAGATATAAAAACATATCTCTCAACGGCACCTGTGCTAACCACTCTATGGTTTGGGTCTTTAGCAGGTCTATTGATAGAAATTAATCGTTTATTTCCGGATGCCTTGTCATTCCCCTTTTTTTCATCCTGATTGAATTCTTGTATTGATCTGTGAAGAAATGAACGAAGATTTGAGATACAATTCTACGTAACATGGCTCCAATTTCGCTTCCTTTTTCTTTCCTATCCTAAAAAAAAAAAAGAAAGAGAAAGAGTGTATTGAACCTCAGTCAAAATACAGTGAATCTACGATAGAATTTGGGGGAAAAGAAATGGAAATGTGGATCCAGTCTAGGGGCGACGAAATTTTAACATAGAAAGAATAAAATACTGAGATTAGGATAGGAATAATTCATAGTTAGAAAAAATTGTATTAATTAATTATTACGATATTCTTAATATTCTTCTATTAATGAATATGACTCTTTTTCTTTATAGTTATAGTAATTCTATTTTAGATTATAGTACTCCGAAGTCATTTGAATTCTAATAATTCGAAAAAGAAAATATTTACAAATTCCATTTCTAGTTAGTAACTTTTATTAATAGAGTCTAGATATAGAATATAGATTCTTTTTTTTTCTTTTTATTTGGTTCGGATCAAAAAGAAAATGAAGAGAGTTCTAAAGTGAAGTCGATCCAAAATGAAAAGGAGGTTCATGGCCAAGGGTAAAGATATCAGAATTATAGTGATTTTGGAATGTACCTGTTGTGTTCGAAAGGGTGTCAATAAAGAATCGCCGGGCATTTCTAGATATATTACTCAAAAGAATCGACACAATACACCCAATCGACTAGAATTTAGAAAATTTTGTCGCTATTGTCAAAAGTATACGATTCATGGGGAAATAAAGAAATAGGTGGAACGGAATGTGTGTGTGATTTTTCCAAGTAGCGGGAAGAGTAAGAACTTTACATCTTAACATATATAATACAAACCAAATACTATTTTGGTCGAATCTTAAATGAATAAGAAAAAAAAAAGAGAATTCTATTTTCTAGATTCTTTTATATAGAAGGAATAAACAAACAAGGAATAAGCAAACCATGGATCAATCCAAACAACCTTTTCGTAAATCCAAGCGATCTTTTCGTAAGCGTTTACCCCCAATTGGATCGGGGGATCAAATCGATTATAGAAACATGAGTTTAATTAGTCGATTTCTTAGTGAACAAGGAAAAATCTTATCTAGACGGACAAATAGGTTGACCTTGAAACAACAAAGATTAATTACTATTGCTATAAAACAAGCTCGTATTTTATCTTTGTTACCTTTTCGTAATAATGAGAAACAATTGGAGAGAGTGGAGTCGATCCCTAGAACTACTGGTCCTAGAACCAAAAATAAATAGATATAACTCCTCAAAACTCCAATCGGAACTCAAGCTTATATTAATGTTTTGCTCGAAAAAACTAGAATCCAGATTTGATTCTTGTATTATAAAAAAGGAAAAATGAGAAAGAAATCTTTTTTTATTGAAAAATGTTCGTTTATTCCTACTACTCAAATCTTAATTTCTTTTTTTCTATCTTCCCGGAGTCCTTTCTCCGGGAAATCCTGTTTCAATCATTCTTGTTTCATGTATAATAGATTCTATTAATATTCTTTTATTCCTTTATTTGATTTGTATTTTTTTTTTATTTTTGATTGATGATTTTATTTGAAATAATATCAAAACAATTCTTATTTGATAGGGCTATTTGCACAAGTATTTTACGATTCAGAAGCAATTGTCTCTTGTACAGATTGTTGATGAATAGGCTATAACTATAGAATAGCCTATCTTCACGAGTTACCGCATTTATCCGAGTGATCCACAAACGACGAAAATCTCTTTTTTTCCTGCTCCTATCTCGATGAGAGGAAACCAAAGCTCTCATTCTTTGTTGAGTAGTCGTTCGAGTAAGTCTTGAATGAGCCCCTATAAAGGTTGATGCAAATAAACGAATCTTTTTTCGACGTCTCCGAGCTGTATATCCTCGTTTAACTCTGGTCATTGAATCAAATGAAACTTTCTTGAATAACTAATTGATTTCTCTTCTTTCAGTCATCCTTTTCTTCCGGTCAATTAATAACAAAACGGATTCTTCCGATATATAAAATATAAATTCCAATGGCTTTTGCGACTATGACCTTCCCGACCACGATTTTTTCTTTCTTCAAGGTATCTCGCCTGGAAATAAGAAATTCGACTACTACTAAATAAAAAAGAATAGTGGGTTTCCTCGTTTCTATGGCAACTTCTGAAACGGTGAGGTCCTCTCTATACACCGGAGCCTCTTCTTTCATTTCATCGAATTTTATTGTGAACTTGTATAGTTCACACTCTTTGGCTCTACCCATCCATTTTTCAATTAGAATTCTTTTTTCAATTCTAATTAGAAAGTAATAGTCCTTTTCACAAAAAAAGCTATCCATACAGTGACGGCATTTAATTCTGAAAGTTGGCTAGGTAGCTGACCCTGTTAGTCCGTTTTTTAAAGAAAAGGAATAGGAGCATAACCTTTTTCCTCCGCTTAATGGATAACTATTTGTTACCAATGGAGAATTCCTTTTCATCTCAAACGGAGTGATTGGATTTGCACCAATAGAAACCATAAATTCATAACATAATTAGGTAGATGATAGATCTTCATTTTTAGATACTAGTAAATTAAATGGCTGTCTTCCACTCTATCTATCCTAATTCATTGATAGTGGTCGTTGATACTTTTGCATTTCTTCAAACTCATCATAATCTGAACTGAACGAGTCGCACATACACCCTAGTACATGTTCCTCGACGCTGAGGACATCCTCGAAGAGCGGGAGATTTCGTGACATTTCTTATTGGCTGTCTTGCGTTTCTAATAAGTTGTTTAATGGTTGGCATGGCGTGTCTATAGAATCTCATTCTAGATAGAATAGAGCGGGTTGGCTTAGATCGATCTTAACCTGATGGTTGATGATTATGAATGATTTTTTCTATTCACACGGAAATTTCGAATTTTTAAACGGAATTCGTATATTTATCCCTAGTATTTTCATTTTCGATCGCTACAAGATCAACGATGCCATGAGCTTGGGCTTCTGTTGCTGACATAAAAACATCCCTTTCCATATCTTCGGATATAACCCATAAAGGGTTGCCCGTTCTTTGTACATAAACTTTTGTGAGAGTTTCGCGAAGCTTCAACAGTTCTTCTGCTTCCAGGATAAAATCCCCTGCTTGTGCCTCGTAAAAAGAACTAGCAGGTTGGTGAATCATAACCCTGATGATATTGATAGAACATCATGAATGGCTCTTCTATCTATATATCGCACGATTGGGTTAAAGTAAGGGGTAATCAAAATAACAATAAAAAATAGAATTAAACAACCGTACGGGCATCTTTTGTACATTGCATACGGCTCTGCAATGGAATTTATTTTTTCGATAGAAAAAATTCTATCGAAAAGAAGAAAAAGAACCCATCCGATCCAAATCGTTAAATGATCCATTTACCACCCTTCCTTTCGTAGTAGTAAAAAAGATACTATGATGGTTCTGTTGCTTTATATGTTTATCTATTTATCTCGTCTGTGGTTTAGCAATCCCAAAGTTTCTTTTTGATATGATCCAAGAAGGATAAAATGATTTTTTCCATTTTTTTGACTCTTTCTCTCATAACATAAAAATAAGAAAGATACTTCTGGTGTGGAAGAATAATGGTTTGTGACGCTGAAATTGACTCTTGCTTGACACATAAAATCAACTTAGGAATAACCCTTCTTTCATACTACTATCTCGATACAAAATCTCATGTTAGAAAAAAAAACACTAAGGGTTTGTTCATATCGAACTCGAAGTGCCATGCTATTATTACTTATTCTTTATTTGATTCATATTCGATACAGCGAAGGCATAGTATTTTTTTCTCAAATAAAAAAACTCATTGGCGCCAAGCGTGAGGGAATGCTAGACGTTTGGTAATTTCTCCTCCAACCAGAATGAAAGATCCCATTGAAGCGGCTAATCCCATACATACTGTATGTACATCCGGTGACACAAATTGCATAGTATCATAAATGGCTATTCCTGGTATTACCCATCCGCCTGGAGAATTTATAAACAAATAAAGATCCCTAGTATCATCTTCTATGCTGAGATATACCATGAGACCAACAAGTTGATTCGAGATCTCGCTATCAACCTCTTGACCTAAAAAAAGTAATCTTTCTCGATGAAGTCGGTTGATTAGGGAAAAATTGTATCCCTGAGGAACCGTACGTGCACCTTTGGATGCATACGGTTCGAAAGAATTGCGAAAAAAAATCAATGTATTGATTCCAGTCTTATTTCTTTTTTTTTTAACATTAGTTTTGCCCTCCTTACCCTTCCCTATATTCTATAATGTAGAAAATAAAAAAGAATTTTATGAACTTATTGAACTAACTTCTCATTGATGTATTGTTTCATCGAAATTTAAATTACGATGTAATTTTCTTGTTCCTGAATGGACCCTTTCAATTCTTTTAGGTTCTTGTTCTACTCCGGGGGAAGATTTGCCCGAATTCCATTTGCGCATATAGGTCAAATGATTCCAGTACCACTTCTTTTTTTTTTCAATTGTTTCATAACTTTCCCCAAAATATTCGATGTATTAATAATACTACTCCATTGGTAGGCAGTTTTATACTATCCCTATAGTAAGTATAGAAATATAGTAAGTATAGAAATAGTCTATGATACAAGTGGTAATCGTGTAATCATCATATATTCTACATAATAGATTATAATAGAATATTCTATTATAGTTCTATTATAGTAAGTTATATTATATTCTATTTAATTATTAATGAATTTCAGAATTTATTAATACTTTAATTAAATTTATATTTTATTTTTATATTCTTTATTTAATGTTTCTTATTTAATTATCTAATATTATTCTATTTTTTCTATTTAATATTTCTTATTTATATTACTACATTTACACTTCCATTCTATTACTTTTACTCTTACCTTTTCCAATTTTGTATTCTCTGAACGGAGCCTGGATACTTTATCAGTCCAAGTAAACCATCAATTATATTAATTGATAATATTCATCCCCAATAGGAATTATTGTGCTTCACGCTCCGAATTATTGATTGTTCAATCAATACAAGATTGAATATCTATTTATTGGATTGGGCGAAATAGAGAATACTCGATCGGGGGAGATAATGGGGAAATACCATATGACCCATATGTCTGACAAGTCGCACTATACGTCAACCCAAGCTGCATCTTCCTCTCCAGGATTCCGAAAAGGTACTTTTGGAACACCAATGGGCATTAAGATAAAGAAAAAATGAAGTACTATACTTTACTTTAATATGGAAACGTAACAATGGGTTTTATTGTCTTCATCATTTTTTCTCTTTCTTTTCTATTTTTATATTCTATATATTTTTTATATATTTTTTTTCTTTTCTATTTTTATATCTTATATATAGAATATAAGTATTAGTAGTATTAGCATATTTCTATATTCTAATCTAATATATTCTATATATTCATTTTCTATAATATTCATTCTATTTTTATATCTTTGAATTTTATTTCTATATTCTATATATTATAGAAAATAAAACTTAATATTATTAGTATAGATATATTATTATCTAGATAGAATTAGAGTATAGTATATATTAAGTATATAGATTCTAATTTAGAATATTAGTATATAGATATATACTTTATATATAGGAATATAGGACTGGAAGGTTCATAGAGGAAGACAGAATGAATAAAGAAAAATTGTAACGAACGGGATCGATCGGATCAGCCGATTGTTCGAATGATTTCGAATATCTATGCATTCTTTTTCCCTCAAAATCCTCCCATTGCGTATTGGTACTTATCGAGTATAGAATAAGATCTGTTTCTCTTTGTTCTTTTAAATAGAAATAAATAGAATTGTTTCCTTCTCTTTCTATTTTCAAATTCTTTCTATTCTATTTCATTAAAAATAAAAGAAGGGAATACAAATAAATATAAATCTTTTCCTATACAAAATCTACCGAACAGGTGAAATACACGGTCTAGTCTTTTCCAATGCGATAAAGTTACATAATGTCTATTTCTTTTTCAGAAAGGGGTATTTACATGGGTTTGCCTTGGTATCGTGTTCATACTGTTGTATTGAATGATCCCGGTCGATTACTTTCTGTCCATATAATGCATACAGCTCTAGTTTCTGGTTGGGCCGGCTCGATGGCTCTATATGAATTAGCGGTTTTTGATCCCTCTGACCCTGTTCTTGATCCAATGTGGAGACAAGGCATGTTCGTTATACCCTTCATGACTCGTTTAGGAATAACCAATTCGTGGGGGGGTTGGAGTATCTCAGGAGGAACTATAACGAATCCGGGCATTTGGAGTTATGAAGGCGTGGCAGGGGCACATATTTTGTTTTCTGGCTTGTGCTTCTTGGCAGCTATCTGGCATTGGGTGTATTGGGACCTAGAAATATTCTGTGATGAACGTACGGGAAAACCTTCTTTGGATTTGCCCAAGATCTTTGGAATTCATTTATTTCTCTCAGGAGTCGCTTGCTTTGGCTTTGGTGCATTTCATGTAACAGGCTTATATGGTCCTGGAATATGGGTGTCTGATCCTTATGGACTAACTGGAAAAGTACAATCTGTAAACCCAGCGTGGGGTGCGGAAGGTTTTGATCCTTTTGTTCCGGGGGGAATAGCTTCTCATCATATTGCAGCAGGTACATTGGGCATATTAGCGGGTCTATTTCATCTTAGTGTCCGTCCGCCTCAACGTCTATACAAAGGATTACGCATGGGTAATATTGAAACTGTGCTTTCCAGTAGTATTGCTGCTGTTTTTTTTGCAGCTTTCGTAGTTGCTGGAACTATGTGGTATGGTTCAGCAACTACCCCAATCGAATTATTTGGCCCCACTCGTTATCAGTGGGATCAGGGGTACTTCCAGCAAGAAATATATCGAAGAGTTGGGGCCGGACTAGCCGAAAATCTGAGCTTGTCGGAAGCTTGGTCTAAAATTCCCGAAAAATTAGCTTTTTACGATTACATTGGTAATAATCCGGCGAAAGGGGGATTATTCAGAGCAGGCTCAATGGATAACGGGGATGGAATAGCTGTTGGGTGGTTAGGGCATCCCATATTTAGAGATAAAGAAGGGCGCGAACTCTTTGTACGTCGTATGCCTACCTTTTTTGAAACATTTCCAGTAGTTTTGGTAGATGGAGACGGAATTGTGAGGGCCGATGTTCCTTTTAGAAGGGCAGAATCCAAATATAGTGTTGAACAAGTAGGGGTAACTGTTGAATTCTATGGTGGCGAACTTAATGGAGTCATTTATAGTGATCCTGCTACTGTAAAAAAATATGCTAGACGTGCCCAATTAGGTGAAATTTTTGAATTAGACCGGGCTACTTTGAAATCCGATGGTGTTTTTCGTAGCAGTCCAAGGGGTTGGTTCACTTTTGGGCATGCTACGTTTGCTTTGCTCTTCTTTTTCGGACACATTTGGCACGGCGCCAGAACCTTGTTCAGAGATGTTTTTGCCGGTATTGATCCAGATTTAGATGCTCAAGTGGAATTTGGAGCATTCCAAAAACTTGGAGATCCAACTACAAGGAAACAAGTAGTCTGATACAAAATTCCTTTGACATCTTTTGCTTCTATTTTTTTTTATTTTCTTCTAATATTTAGAGTATAGAAATTTAGATTTCTATTATATTTATTATTTATATATTATTTATATTATATATATAGTATTTAGCTATTTAGTATTTCTAATTTGTTAATTTCTATAATTAAGCTAGAATTTCTCTTTTCTATATTAATTGAATCTATTATATATTTCATTTCATATTCAATATTTCCTAATATATTAATCTAATTATTAATCTAATATACTAATACTAATATATAAAAATACTAATATATAAATTAGATAAATATCTATTTATTTTCTATTTTCTTTCTATATTTTTATTATTTTTATGTATAAATAGAATAATATATTCTATTAGACTATTAGAATAATATATAAAAAAAATTATAAATAGAATAAGAATAATACAATATTACAATATAAATATAGAAGAAATAGAATTAATAATATATGACTATATCTATATATAGTATATATACATACTATATAGATAGTAATAGTTAGTAATAGTAAATTGTAAATCTCAATTTAGAATTTTTTTAGTAAATGATCCAAAATGAATAGGTGTGGAAGCTATAATTGTAAACCACGATCGAATCTATGGAAGCATTGGTTTATACATTCCTCTTAGTTTCAACTTTAGGGATAATTTTTTTCGCTATCTTTTTTCGAGAACCACCTAAAGTTCCAACTAAAAAAATAAAATGATTTTTCATTATTTCCATTGAAGTAATGAGCCCCATATTCATATTGGGGCTCATTACTTCAACTAGTCCCCATGTTCTTCGAAGGGATCTCTTAATTTTTGAGAGGGTTGCCCAAAAGCGGTATATAAGGCATACCCAGTAAAGCTTACAAGTAACCCGGATATGGAGATGGCGACTAGGGTTGCTGTTTCCATTTTTTCGATAATTTCAAGATCACGATAATGTCGTTTATTTACAACTACAACGGAATGGCATACAAAGTCAACAGATTTCAACCCATGATGAAAGAGGATTTATGGCTACAAAAACCGTTGAGAGTAGTTCTAGATCTGGGCCAAGACGAACTGGCGTAGGGAGTTTATTGAAACCATTGAATTCGGAATATGGAAAAGTAGCTCCAGGGTGGGGGACTACACCACTTATGGGAGTTGCAATGGCTCTATTTGCAATATTTCTATCTATTATTTTAGAAATTTATAATTCATCTGTTTTACTGGATGGAATTTCAATTAATTAGTTCATAAAAACTAGGACTTCCTAGTTTTTCAATCAAAAAATATTATTTTACTTATACTTACTTAATGCTTAAAATACTTAATACTTCAACTTAATATTACCTAAGACTTGTAAGACTTGGATTTCATTCTGGTAGTTCGATCGTGAAATTTATTTGTTTCGATATTTCATTTCCGGAATATGAGCGTGTGACTTGTTATAATGGATCCTATTGATAATACAGAGAATGGACCTGTCATCTCTATCAAGATGATTCTACCTCGTCAGATATTTATTCTAGTCTCTGGAGCACGGACTATATAGAATAGATCAAGAAAAGAAATATTTGAACTATGATTCATACCTATTATTTAGACCTCGCAACCGGATTAAAAAAAATGGAAATAGGTCTTTTCTAAATCAAACAATTTTTTCCTTCATACTTCTTTTGACCAAAATAAACCTCTTTCTCTATATTTTGTTGAGTTATTACATTAATTGAAGAAGTGATGATCAAATGGTTTTTACTCAGAAAACCTTTGAGTTTAGCTTTGGCTTTCTTAAATCATCGTGGTTCTAGTATGAATCTGAGGTTTCAATTGATTCATAGGGTCTCAACAAGAGAATTCCTATCAAATAAAAAAAAAAAAACAAAAAAAAAAGATAGGGAAGAGAAGATTCAAGAGGCCTGTCACGATTAACATAAAGAAAGATGGATGAGCCAACTTGAGATTGTATTTCTTGGCATTATCATCACAAAGAAGAGATTCCGGATTTTTCTTACTTCGTATCTTTGGGTCAAATCGAGTCAAGCGGCTAAGCCACAAGAAGTTTGAAACTCTCTATTCCATATCCGTTGAACCCAGTATTTGTGTGTTTCGGCTTGAGCCGTACGAGATGAAATTCTCATATACGGTTCTCAGAGGGGGAGTCTTTCTTGGGTTACCTATCTCAATAAAGTATATGATTGGTTCGAGGAACGTCTCGAGATTCAAGCGATTGCAGATGATATAACTAGTAAATATGTTCCTCCTCATGTCAACATATTTTATTGTTTAGGGGGGATTACGCTTACTTGTTTTTTAGTACAAGTAGCTACGGGTTTTGCTATGACCTTTTACTATCGTCCAACTGTTACAGAGGCTTTTTCCTCTGTTCAATACATAATGACTGAGGCCAACTTTGGTTGGTTAATTCGATCAGTTCATCGATGGTCAGCAAGTATGATGGTTCTAATGATGATCTTGCACGTATTTCGTGTGTATCTTACAGGTGGGTTTAAAAAACCCCGCGAATTAACTTGGGTTACAGGGGTGGTTCTGGCTGTATTGACCGCATCTTTTGGCGTAACTGGTTATTCCTTACCTCGGGACCAAATTGGCTATTGGGCAGTAAAAATTGTAACAGGTGTGCCTGAAGCTATTCCTATAATAGGATCACCCTTGGTAGAATTATTACGTGGAAGTGCTAGTGTGGGCCAGTCCACTTTGACTCGTTTTTATAGTTTACATACTTTTGTATTACCTCTTCTTACTGCCGTATTTATGTTAATGCACTTTCCAATGATACGTAAGCAAGGTATTTCGGGTCCTTTATAGAGAAGGCAGATCATAGATATTTGTAATTTATCATATGGGGGAGGAACAAGAGTCTTTCATTGCTACAAATATGGATTATTTAAAAATAAGGCATGTTATTTGGATACTTCTATTCAACTCTGAAGTATTGTTTATTTGATACGAATCAAATAGTTGAAGTATATTTTCCTAAAAGAGGATGGATTATGGGAGTGTGTGACTTGAACTATTGATTGGTCCATGCAGATATATGATTTTATCCGCCACGTTGGAATTCACAACCTAACGTGTCTCCGCATCCAACCATCACGTCAGTCCCTTTATGTAGCATAGGATAGGCCGGTTCGCTTGAGGAGAATATTTTCTATGATCATACCCGAATCATGTCATGCATGAACAGGCTCCGTAAGATCCCTATAATAGAATGATCCAATGTTCTATTTATTCCACTTTTTTTGATTTTTCTTTTTTTTTAGTAATTTTCTTATAATTAATTAATAGTATTAATATTTCGTATTAATTTGATAGTAATCTTAGTAAGTTTTTTATAGTATGTAGATGCATTCATTTCCTCTGCATCGACCCTGAATCTATGATACTATTGGAGTTCAATAAGGGATCTAAGGAAGAACAGGGGCTAGACTTTATTAGTAACAAGTAAAAATTTTGTATTTTTGTATGTAATACAATCGAGATGTTGTGGGGATAAATACCAACCAAAATACATGAGACAATCCAAAAAGCACTTGATCATGATCAAATTTGTAAGCCTACTTGGATATTGAGCATTTCCTTGTTGCCAGAACTGAATTCTTTGCAATGAATAATGAATCGTTGAAACTCGGGGAAATGGGATTTGATAAATCTTTTCTTACATAGAGTCATTCTACATTATATATGTAGATATGTATGAAATATAGATCTTCTATGAACCTATTTATGTTCTATGGATCTATTTCTGTGATTCTTTTGATTCTTGCTCGAGCCGGATGATAAAAAATTATCATGTCCGGTTCCTTTGGGGGATGGATCCACAAGAATTCACCTATCCAAATAACAAAGAAACCTGATTTGAATGATCCTGTATTAAGAGCTAAATTGGCTAAAGGGATGGGACATAATTATTATGGAGAACCTGCATGGCCCAATGATCTTTTATATATTTTTCCAGTAGTAATTCTAGGCACTATTGCATGTAATGTGGGCTTAGCAGTTCTAGAGCCGTCAATGATCGGTGAACCGGCGGATCCGTTTGCAACTCCGTTGGAAATATTACCCGAATGGTACTTCTTTCCCGTATTTCAAATACTTCGCACAGTACCCAATAAGTTATTGGGTGTTCTTTTAATGGTTTCAGTACCAATAGGATTATTGACAGTACCTTTTTTGGAGAATGTCAATAAATTCCAAAATCCATTTCGTCGTCCAGTAGCTACAACAGTCTTTTTGATCGGTACCGCAGTAGCTCTTTGGTTAGGTATTGGAGCAACTTTACCTATTGAGAAATCCCTAACTTTAGGTCTTTTTCAAATTGATGAAACCGTGAAATACCACGACATAGGTATCTAAGGAAGATCCAGAAGGGGATCTTCCTTAGATACATCAATCTTATTATGATCTATTCTGCAAATATATGGACCGTGTCGGAGATTAAAAACTTATTCGATTCTTTGTTTATTTCTAAAAACTAAAAAAAGAAAAAATTCCAATGGATTTAAAATGAAAACTTTTTATTAGATAAATTGATTGCAAAATGCTTCTGTAGAGTGCCCAATATCTGTTTTACATCTTCTATGCGAAAATATTCCATTTTCATAAGATCTTCTTGACTGTGACTCAAAAGGTCCAATAATGTATGTATATTGGACCTTTTGAGACAATTATAGGTCCTGGAAGACAATTCTGATTGGTCAATAAAAATACATGTCAATGGAATTCCTTTTTTGTTTTTCTTGAGATTAGTGAATCTTTCTTTAAAGGAAAAAAGGGGTAGATTCCATCTGTTTTCATTTTCCTCGAAATTCATGTCCTCTTCCTCTGCATGTAGAAAAGGAATCAATAAATCAATCAAATTACGAGAAGCCTCATAAAGTGCTTCTTTAGGAGTTAAACTTCCATTCGTCCATATTTCTAGAAAGAGTATCTCTTGTTTTTCATCCCCATTCCCATAAGAATGAATACTATGATTCGCATTTCGAACAGGCATAGATACAATATCTATAGGATAACTTCCATCGTGAGAGTCGTTTGTGGATTTCATACGATATCCGCGATCTCTCTTGATTTGTAATTCAATACACAAATCAATTGGTTCTGTCAGGTTAGCTATATGCTGTGTCGTGTCAACTATTTCTACAGAAGGTGGTGAGATGATATCTTGAGCTGTTATGTATTTTGGACCCCTGACGCAAATGGATGCGTCCCTAACTCCATAGAGATTACTTCTCAATACAATCTCTTTCAAATTTATTAAAATCTCATGTACTGATTCTTCAATACCTGCTATCGTAGAATATTCATGCAGCACATTTTCAGATGTTGCACGTGTGATACATGTTCCTTCTATTTCTCCAAGTAAAGCCCTTCGCATGGCAATACCTATGGTATCGGCTTGACCTTTCATAAGCGGGGACAAAACGAAACGACCATAATAAAGACGCTTGCTGTCTACTCTTGATTCAACACATTTCCACTGTAGTGTTCGAGTGGATCCTTCTACTTCTTCTCGAACCATACTCTTATTTTTATTTTATTTATGATTATTGGATCAGATCATTTCCAAGAATCATTTATTTCTCTTGAAATCTCTTGAATTCTTATTTCTACACACGTCTTTTTTTAGGAGGGCGACATCCATTATGCGGCATGGGTGTTACATCACGTACGAAACTTAATAGCATCCCATTTCTACGAATGGCTCGTAATGCCGCATCTCTTCCGAGACCTGGACCCTTTATCATAACTTCTGCTCGTTGCATACCCTGATCAACTAATGTACGAATAGCATTAAATGCCGCGGCTTGAGCAGCATAGGGTGTTCCTTTTCTTGTGCCTCTGAATCCAGAAGTACCTGCGGAAGCCCAAGAAACCACCCGACCTCGTACGTCTGTAACAGTTACAATAGTATTGTTGAAACTCGCTTGAACATGAATAACTCCTTTTGGTATTCTACGTTCATTCTTATTTGAACCAATACGTGCATTCTTACGTAAACCAATTTTTGCTATAGGTTTTGTCATATTTTATTAGATCATATTCATAAGAATAAAAGAAAAAGAAAGAAGAATCAGAAATCTACATAAAGATACGGATACAGGAATATCCATTTCATATGAAAACGAATCCTTTCTTCTTTCTTTTTACATGTACATGTAACATGTACATGGGTTTTTCTTTTAAAAAGTTCTTGATTTAGAACTTGAGAAGGATTACCCCTGTCTCTGTTTATGTCTCGGATTGGAACAAATGACTCTAATTCGCCCCCGCCTACGAATCAAGCGACATTTTTCACAAATTTTACGAACAGAAGCCCTTATTTTCATATTTATAATTCCTTACTTTCATTCTGAATCTATTTTTTTTTTAAACAAAAATCAGTTTATTGCATTTTTGAACTTCGAATTATATCTCTACGAAAAGGATGTTTAAAAGAATGATCTAATCATTCGAATCTTTTTTGCGAAGTCTATAAATTATACGTCCCCTGGTTGAATCATAACGACTCATTTCGATTTTGACTCTATCTCCGGGTAGTATACGTATAAAACTGCGCCGGATTCTTCCTGAAATATAACCTAGAATTAGATCTTCATTATCTAACTGAACTCGGAACATACCATTGGGAAGTGATTCAGTAATTAAACCCTCATGAATTAATTTTTGTTCTTTCATTTTCCAGGGAACCCCCTTTAAGTATCAACTAATAGAGGAAGAGTTCTATAATTCACTTCTCCTCTCTATTTTACAAATAGTAAGTTCGAGAGAAAATTAGGGTACCCAGGAGAATCACCATATATAACACAAAATTTCTCCTCCAATTTTTTCTAGTCGAGCTTCTCGATCTGTCATTATACCTCGAGAAGTAGAAAGAATTACAATTCCCATTCCGCCTAAAATCTTAGGAATTCGTTGATAGTTGGAATAGATTCGTAGACCGGGTCGGCTGATACGCTTTAAAATTATTTTATTCCCTTTCCTAGTCTTTCTATGTCGTAAGGTTAAAACCAAGAAATTTTTTTGACTTTCTTGATGTTTTCGAACATTTTCAATAAAACCTTCTCGTAAAAGTATTTTCACAATGTTTTTAGTGATATTAGTAGATACTATTTGAACTCTTCCCTTTTGATCTATGTCAGCATTTCTTATATAAGTTAATATATCGGCAATAATGTCCCTACCCATGACGAACTATAGTTATTGGTGCCTCCTAATTTTGATATAATCAACATGCTTCTTTTTTGTTTTATTTTTTATTGAATTTTTTTTTTGAAATTCTTAAATTATAAAAAATTATTAGAAATTTAAAGTATATGCATGAGACACAATCTATTCTATTAATCGGATTTATTTCAGATATTTGAATATTCTAAATCTATATATGGAATATATAGATTATAATATAGATTATAGATAGGATATATCTTATTTTTCATCTATAATACTTCGGGTGCTAATGAAACTATTTTAGTAAAATTCAATTGTCGCAATTCTCGAGCAATCGCACCAAAAATTCGAGTTCCTTTTGGATTTCCTTCTTGATCAATGATAACTGCTGCATTGTCATCATATCGTATTATCATGCCATTATCACGTTTGAGTTCTTTACACGTGCGTACAATCACAGCTCTAATTATTTCTGATCTTTCTATAGGCATGTTGGGCACTGCTTCTTTGATTACAGCAACAATAACATCGCCAATATGAGCATATCGGTGATTACCAGTTCCTATGATTCGAATACACATCAATTCTTGAGCTCCACTGTTATCCGCTACATTTAAAAGGGTCTGAGGTTGAATCATATCATTTTTATTTGAATCTCTTATTTCAATGCAAGGGATAATGGAAAAAGGAAATATTGTCTGTCCAGAGATAAAGAAATCCGTGGTTGTTTTTTCATTCTCAATACTCCTTCTTCTTCTTTTACTTTTGTTTACCTATCCTGAAATAACAAATTGAGTTCGTATAGGCATTTTGCATGCAGCTATTTCCATAGCAGCTTTGGCTACAGTTTCTGATACTCCACTCATTTCATAAAGTATTCGGTCCGGTTTAACAACAGATACCCAATATTCGGGGGATCCCTTGCCCGAACCCATACGTGTTTCTGTAGGTCTTAAAGTAACAGGTTTGTCGGGAAAGATACGTACCCATATCTTTCCACCACGACGCGCATATCGTGTCATTGCTCTTCGCCCTGCTTCTATTTGTCTAGCTGTGATCCAAGCAGGTTCAAGTGCCTGAAGAGCATATCTGCCAAAACAAATATGATTGCCTCGGCAAGATATCCCTTTCATTCTACCTCTATGTTGTTTACGAAATCTGGTTCTTTTGGGGTTATAGTTGATGGTTATTTCTGAATTCCATCTCTACTGCAAAGCCGGACATGAGAATTTCTTCTCATCCAGCTCCTCGCGAATGAAATGATTCAATAATAATATTATTATATATACACATATACACATGTATTTATGTATTTCATTCTAAGATTGAATTTGTTACATAGGTAACTGTATATATAACTAGGCGTGTTTGTTTATATATAATGCTTCTTTCTTTTATCAAAATTTCTAAAGTATTTTACTTTACCTCTATTGAATCACGCCAACAGTCATAAATGAAATTATTAAATTAAATAAAAATAAAGAAAGGTTTCGCGGGCGAATATTGACTCTTTCCTCCTTCATTTGTAGGGTCAATTCATGACCATTTAGAAGAAATCCATTTTTTATTGGTTCATTCCGCCATCCTACCCAATGAATCATTAGGATTGATTCGTTTTCAAGAAAATCCTATGTAATCACAGGTTCCATCGTTCCCATAGCTTCTCTATTAATGCTTAGGCCTGAACTCTGCAATGGAGCTCTCAACAAAATATGTTATTTGTTTCCGAGTCAATCTCCTCAGTTTTTATTAACCCGAAGCTCATTTAAATTATTCTCTATTTTTTATTATTTCTATTATCTATTTTTCTATCTTTGATATCTTATTATTTCTTTATCTATCTTATTACATACATATATAGACTTACTATATTATCCATATTGATTAGATTATTATTTTAATTTAATTTCTTTTATTATATTTTTTATATTTTCTTCTATGTTTCTATTTTCTTTCTATTTTTTATTTGTATATTTCTTATTCTATATGTAATTGTATATTTTGTATTTTTATTTGATGTTGATGCTTTATAACACTGCCTTTTTTATGGGGTAATTCTTCATAAACCATACATATGGGAATCATATATCATTGAGATCTTTATTCTCTCTTTCTATCATCCTTCCATTTTTCCACATCCCTTTTTTTTCACAATTCATAATCAGATTTCTTTTTTATGAAAAGAATTTCAGTTGCTACAACTATATGATCGATTCAGTCATATAGTGACTGTTTCTTGGGATCTCGACAATACGAAGCAATAAGTTGGTTATTAGTTTTAAGTTTCTTTAGTTTTTATAGTTATTAAGTTTATAGTGGGGTCAGTCTTTTTTTTTCAATCTCAATTCTCAACTCTAAAGAAAAAACTAACGAGTCACACACTGAGCATAGCAATTATACTAAAATCTAAATTAAATTTAAATAAAGGGTAAATCAAATTTTTATTCAACCTTATAGAATTAGAATTGTTCGTTTTTCTTTGATTAAGAAAAAGAAGAAAAGAGTTTCTAAATTTTTTCTATCGATGAGCAGAATGGCGAGATAAAGAAAGGTCCATTATTATTATTTTCTTATTCTTGGTTTACAAATATCCAAATTTTGATGCCTAAGACTCCATAGATAGTTCTAATTGTATGGGAACAGTGATCAATTTTAGCGCGAATTGTTTGTAAAGGAACCCTGCCTTCTCTGATCCATTCGACACGTGCAATCTCTTTTCCGTCGATACGCCCTGCAATTTGCACTTGAATTCCTTTTGTACCCGTTTGTTCAGTTAATTCAATAGCTTTTTTCATTGCCTTTCGAAATGAGACTCTATTTTTTAATTGTAAAGCTATATATTCTGCAAGAATATTAGGTTGTCCATAAGGCTTTTCAATTCTTGTGATAGCAATGTTGAGTCTCCGATTTACAGAATGAAACTCTTTTTGTACATTCATCTGTAATTCTTCGACTCCCCGTGTTCGTCCTTCTATTAATAAATTGGGAAATCCAATATAGATTATGACCTGAATCAAATCTATTCTTTTTTTAATTCCTATATGGACAATTCCTTCTAAACCCGAGGATATTTTCTTATTTTTTTTTACATAGTCCTTAATACAATTCCGTATTCTTTCATCTTCTTGTAGACCCATGGAAAAATTCTTTGGTTTTGCGAACCAAAAAGAATGATGACTTTTAGTTATTCCAAGTCTGAAACCAAGTGGATTTATTTTTTGTCCCATATTTTTCTATTATTTTTCCATCCATTTTTTTTTCTAAATAGGAATCTAAATTTTATATTTTTCTTTTAAAAAAATCTTTATATGACAAGTTGTTTTTTTTATCAGATAACTACGCCCTCGAGCCCGGGGTCTTAACTTTTTCACAATAGCACCTCTATTGACTTCAGCTTTACTAATAAATAAATTAGCTTCATTCAAACCCATATTGTGACTAGCATTTGCTGCTGCAGAATAAACTAATTTTAAAATTGGATAAGATGCCCAATAAGGCATTAGTTCCAGTATCATGAGTGTTTCCTCATAAGAACGTCCGCGAATCTGATCAATTACTCTTCGTGCTTTGAAAACAGACATACATATATGTTGAGCTAAAACTTTTGCTTCTCTATCCGAATTTTCGTTCTTTATCATAAAAGTTCTCCCCCGCCAATGAATGATAAGTGCCTAGGTGAAGTATAGTATAAGATAAGTCAGAAAAGTATAAGTCTTATTAGTATACTAGAAAAAGAAAATAAATATACCTATACTCTTACTAGTTAAGATAAGGCTTTTCACATGAATACTTAGTAGAACGACTAACGACGAGATTTATTATCGTTTCTCGCGTGTCTCACGAAAGTGAGAGTAGGTGCGAATTCTCCCAATTTGTGACCGACCATACGATCTGTGATATAAATAGGTAAATGTTCCTTTCCATTATGAATAGCGATTGTATGGCCAATCATTGTGGGTATAATGGTAGATGCCCGAGACCAAGTCACTATGATTTCTTTCTCCTCCCTCCTGTTGAGTTTTTCAATTCTTCCCGATAAATGATTAGCTACAAAAGGATTTTTTTTTAGTGAACGTGTCACGGCTGATTACTCCTTTTTTTACATTTTTAAAATTGGCATTCTATGTCCAATATCTCGATCT